ACGGTTCATATTCCGGGTTGGGTTCATCTCTGTAGTAATCGGATGAACCGGATTTTAGACATGAAAAAGTAAGAACTCAGCGGGACCTTACTGCTCTAATCAGACAAAGGAGGGTAAGGTCCCGCTGAGTTCTTACTCCATATAGCGAAACTTTGATCTACTCCATAACATACAAATTGGAAAGTTATCCAGTAAACATAATTAAAATATTATATTCGTAGAAATGACAAAACAGATCCTTTGTTTCTTAATAATTTGAAGAATTAAATCTATTGATTGATTCATAGTCTCTGTCGTTCCTCCATAATATTATATTGAACTCTTACAAAGCAACAAAAAAGAAGGAATCAATCGATTTTCTGGATAATCCAATATTATATTATATGGATTTCTACGGATGAGACATCCTGAAAATTTTTTCTATACTAAATTAATAGAACCTTATTCTATAAAAACTCTGATGAGATAATAAATAAGGATTTGGATATTTGTAAAAATATAATTTGCCTTTCAACCGGAACAGTAAAAGTTTTTTTTGTTTGAATAATTTTTCTAAATTAGAAGTTTAAATTAATTGAATAATTAAAGAAATTCTATTTGTTCAATGAATTTCTCCTCCCCTAACCCTTTCTTTTTGTTTGTCTACTACTTCTTATGAATCTAAACAAAGGAGTTCCAATAGACCCGGAAAGCAAGGAATAGTAATCTTTGACGAACAAGAGAAAAAATCATTATTATTTCGATACAAGACGACACAAGAAAAGGGTGGAAAATCCCTTTTCTTGTGTCGAATATAAGATTAGGAAGACTAGTAATCCCTCCTAAAAGTATTTGTTCCTTTCATTTTTCCCATCCTTCCCTTGTATTCTCTTCTTTTATATTTGTATGCCTATAGTCTATTACTAGGAATGGGATACACGTAATGAATTCCAGACATCCCACAAACAAAACAAAAACAGTATAAACAAAAGGGTTTACAGAATTTTTTGATCATACATAAGTATCGATCGACAATAATTTGTTGCTTTTTACCAACTTGATGTTAAGGAATTTCTGGACCTAGAAATTCATTTCATACAATTGAACCTTTTCAAACTGTTTCTTTTTAAGAACCAAAAAAACTTGTGCCAAAATAACAGATGCCAAGAAGAACAAAAGGCCTTGGACACGTAATGGATCTTGAAGCACTATTTCTGCATCTCCCTGACCAAACCCTCCTACATTGGGATTGCTTGTTAATGGTTGATCAAGCTTGATGGATTCACCCTCTGAAACAAGAAGTTCTGGTCCTGGAGGTACAATATCAACCACTTGATGTCCATCCGATGCATCAACTATGGTTATTTCATATCCTCCTTTTTCTTTACGTACTATTCTGCTTACTATACCTGCTGATGTAGCATTATAGACTGTATTGTTACTCTTGCTCCCATCAGGATAAATCTGACCCCTTCCTCTGTTCCCACCTACATATATGGGATATTTTAAGAAGTGAACGTCTTTCCTCGTAGCAGGGTCGGGGGAAAGAATGGGAAAGGCGATTTCACTATATTTCTGACCGGGAACAGGACCTATCACAAGAATATTTCTTTTATTGGGACGATAACTCTGAAAAGACAGATTTCCCATCTTTTCTCTCACCTCGGGAGAAATACGATCGGTGGGGGCTAACTCGAATCCCTCGGGTAAAATAAGAACAGCCCCCACATTCAAAGCCCCCTTTTTACCATTAGCAAGAACTTGTTTCAGTTGCATATCATAAGGGATTCGAACAACTGCTTCAAATACAGTATCAGGAAGCACGGCTTGCGGAACTTCAATATCCACGGGCTTATTAGCTAAATGGCAATTGGCACATACAATTCGTCCAGTTGCTTCTCGTGGGTTTTCATAACCCTGCTGCGCAAAAATGGGATATGCATTTGAAATAGATGCCCGAGTTATTACATATATCATGATCGATACAGAAATCGATTGAGTCATCTGTTCCTTTACCCAAGAAAAAGTATTTCTATTTTGCATGTCCAATCATTGATCCCGGAATTTCTACAATAAATTAGATAGGTAGCTAGTATAGTTCCCTATACACGAGTCTGTCATTGTACTGGGATAATTGTACTGGAATATAGGACGAATACCTTGAAGAGCTAGAAGTATAAAGAATTAAGTAAGATTGAAAATGCTTTCTTTATATACGAAGAAAGATTCTGATTTGATTGATATCAGGAGATCAAATGAGTTCTTCATTCATTCATTGAATGATAAATAACTACAAGTGAAGGAGATACACGATTTAAATAATAAAAGATCCAATATTTCACAATTGTATCTAAAATAACTGGAAAAGTGGAAACAAGACTAGATATAATTTGATCGTTATGAACCAATCCAAAATCGTTGTAGACCGAACCAATCATTAGTTCCCAACCATGGGTCGAATGAAATCCGATCCATAAATCAGTAACTAAAAGAATCAAAAAAGCTTTTATTGTGTCACTTAAGTTATAGAGGAATTCCTGAATCCAAGAATTAAGAATGACAAGTTCTTCATTACCCAGAATAAAATAACCACTTAGAATAGCGAAACAAATTATATTTGTCGAGAAATCCAAAATGATATGGAGATGATATTCATTGTGTGTTTTGACCAATTGTATCGTTTCCTTGTGTATTCCTATACGAAGTTTTTGTATATGCGTTTCCGGGTACTCCTTTATCATTTCATCCAAGAGGAATAGTTCTTCCAATTCTATGAATCTTTCTAGAACGTTTTTCTCTTGAATATCATTCAAAAAAGTTTCGGATTTCCCGGTATTCCACCAATTAGTAACCCAAGGTTCCAGACATTTATTAAATGAGAGAGAGACCCACCAGGGCAAAAATATTATGGATGAAATATATGGGAGGGAGACCCAGGCTTTCTTTTTTTTTTTCATTTTTATCCTAAAAGGACCCTTATTCTATTTCTATATTCCTTTCCTTCTAGATCCTAGATCTAAATTATTACACAAAAATAGGAAATAGACCCATGGGTTCAATACCTTTTTATAGAACTCGTACTTCAGAGAAATATCAGATAGAGTCGACGGTTGTATTAAAAAGGAAATTAGCAAGTTTTTTTCCATTTTTTCTTCAGTTCATTTCAAAATACTTCAATTGGTACGCGCAAGAAATAGGCCAATTCGGCAGCTTTTTGTTCAATTTCTCGTGGAGTAAAATACTCATCAGTACGAGTCAAGGGAATGGCTCCTTGGCCTCTGATTTCCATATAAAGGACACGACGAGGATAAAGACCCTCTTTAACCTCCATTCTGATTGATTGTATATCTCTCATAAGTAAGCGAAGGAAGATGCGACGATTTATTCCAGGAAATCCCCAACGAAAAATACACACTATTCCTTCTTTTCTATCGAATCTGTCATAACCACTACCTACATTCCATGAAATTGTGCACCACAAATAGGAGCTAATGAATAGACCTGCGATCCCATAGAAAGACATCACGATCCCTTGTGGAAAAAAAATAATTTGCTGAGATGGAAATACGGATATCAGATTCCTACCAAGATAACTAGAAGTTCCAACCACTAAGAATCCTAGTGAACCTAAAAAAAGGATACAGGCCCAGAAAAAATTACTTGTTTTTCGAGACCCCATTATAAGTTCTATCCATATATGTTCTGATCGCCAATTCATACTCCACTAGATCCAGTTGCATTCGATTGGAATTGAGAGAATAACCCAAATGAATTTTACTTTCTTGATCCCGAAGTAACTTTCATTAACTAGCACTATTCTGATGTAAACCGTTAGAAGTAATTTGTTAGATACATTGACTTTCCATTTAAATAAAATATTCGCCGATCCATTTTTAATTTAACCAGCTATACCTGCATATACATGCATTTATGCGGATATCATGTATCCGCATAAATGCATAATAGTTCTTTCATTTGTGTTCGTAAAGAGTCACATATCGTACCATATTACACTAAATAAATATCTGTATTATGATCCAGTGTTGAAATAAATTGATGAGATTTGGTCCCATCGGATCTAGACAATCTTATTTTTTTGGACATGAAGAGATAAAGAAGCCATTGCAATTGCCGGAAATACTAGGCCCACTAAAGGCACAAAAATAGAGGGTAAGTTGAGATCTGTCATAGAATGGGTGCCTCGATTTAATATTTCTATCTATTAGAAAGAGAAAGATATCTTATGATATGATAAGTATATCTATCCTAAGTATATATCATAAACTGTATTATATTTATAATATTATTTATTATATATAAAAATATTATTTAATATTTAAATTTAATAAAAATATTAAATTTATAATTTAATAAAAATATTAAATTTAAATTTATTAAATAAAAAATATTAATTTCTAAATATTAATATTTAGAAATTAATATTTATAAGAAATTAATAAGTAGTTAATAAATAGTTAATAAGAATTAATAAGTGCAAGGAATGTAGAACTAAATAAGATAAGTGTACCTATTCATCTTTCTACACAAATATGTATGATAATTCACTTTATTAATAAATTTTATTATTATTTTCCCATCCTTATTTCTTTCTATCTTTCTAATCTAATAAGGAGTTTATTATGAAAATAAAAGATTTTATTAGGAGTTTGCGACTCTAACTAATTCGATCCATCCAACAAACGGGGATTCATAGTAAAAAATGGGGGTTATCGATAGATATAGAAATAACTTCTATTCTCTATTTTATATTTATTTCTTTTTATTTTGATTTCGATATTTTTTTTTATTGTCTATATTAATACGTAAGAAGGCCAGATAATTTTTTTTTTATTTTCCCTAATTCTAATTCCTCAGAGGGAGAAATTCACTTTTTTATCCTGTTGATAGAAGGTTCGTGATTACTAATCATGAATAGAGGTAGGATAAAAAAATAGATCTGGAGGAAAAACGAAAAAGTAATTACCCGAAACTTCTAACTCTTATTACAAGTAGAACTTATG